CCCCCTTCCATCTCCAAACATTTTTTTGAATTTCCCATTTATCAAAAAACCCCACCCTTGATTCATTCTTCAGCTAATTAAATAGATGATCTATCAATGATGGAATTTCTATTCTGTTTACCGAATCACATGAAATTTTACCCAACTCCATATCTGGATGGACTATATGAAATCTGTATGAATCGAGGAATAAAGATCATTTTCTACTTCAATATTGGAGTTTGCACCAGATACAAATGGAAATCAATTGATAAAACATTCCTAGAAACAGAATTCTGCTGCTAGGACGTATTCATTATTAATGAATAGTCTTTTTTATAGAATCTCAAAACAAAAATGATCCATTTCCACATTATGATGATAATAAAATTTCCAATCTGCTTGAATATCAGAAAAATAAATAGATTCGACATTTGATCTTTTCGCCGAGATAAAGACATAAGAATCAGATACAATATAGATAGAATCTTTTTTAGAACAAGTAACCCCCTTTAGATGTTATTTTATGAATTTTATTGTTCAAAAATGATTCGCAGAGAAGAGAGATATTTTGACGAAATTGGGTTTTTTTAGTAGAATATGATTGTGAAATGTATAAGAACAGGAGGTTTTATTTAGTTGTATTTTATAAATAAACACGTGTGAAAATCTCTATAGTCTTCTCTTTTTTATTGTCTTGCCGTTCTATTCGGGGCAGCACGGGTTGGGTTCTATCAAAACAAAATTGAAATTTTCTATTCAATGCAAAATGAAAATTGCAGTATGAGAATTTTCTGATATCTGATAACTCTTTCTAGGGAACCTTTATAGGGAACAGCTAGAATCTAAATAATAGATAGCCGTGTAAAAATGTCTTTTTGTTCCAGGGTTTACATAGACTCCTAAATGTTGTTATAATTGAAATTGAGAAGGGTTTTTTGATTTCAAAAAAAAAATCAATATGATAGTTATCTATCAATTTGTATTTTTTTGTGTTATTAGGAAAACACTATTTTGATTTTGTGATTCAAATCCAAGAACTTTTCGTGCATTCGCAGTCATATTGTTAATGGTTCCAATTTTCATCAATTTTGTCTTTTGCGACTGAAAATACACATTTTACTTTTCAATAGAAAAGTGAGAGAAAGTTTTTTGTGTATTTTGAGATACCATACAATGAATCGAAAGAATGAATCAAATCCAATCAAACAAAAAAAGGGAAGAAAAGAGGGCTTTCTTGTAGGAAAAATGAAGGAAAACAGAGCAAGTACAATAAAAAAAAGAAGTTCAGTAATCCGGGAAAATTTTTGTATCATTTTGGCGACATGGCCGAGTGGTAAGGCGGAGGACTGCAAATCCTTTTTTCCCCAGTTCAAATCCGGGTGTCGCCTGATCAACAAAAACCTCGAAATCTCTTCTTTTCTTCTATTGCTATAAGATAACAAAGATTCCGCAGCAGAAGCAGAGAAAACGGACTGGTGACTGTTGTCTTGATACTTGTTTGATTCTAAACATAGGGTGAGGTTTTTATAAAAGATGGACAATCTACTTGCCTATTTAGGTCAAAGAAATATTCGAATGATAGAGGAGCTATCAAGACTTCACGATTCCCTTCTACTACTAAATACTAATTAATACTAATGTTTCTATTCTATTACTTCTATTCTATTACTTATGTATTGGCTAATGACTGGCCTAGATCGGAGAGCCTGATAAGAAATCTAATTCAACTAAGAGTTCTGGGAAGGACAGAAGGAAGATACTTTCTAACTCACGAGAATCTCTGAGTGCTCAAGCATCCAATCAATATTTGATTGGATGGATAATGAGCTTTCCTTTTACCTTTTTAGAGAAAAAAGGCGAAAAGAAAGAATTTCTTTTCGGAAACCCCAAGTCAAGAATATACTGTCTCCCGCCGTTTCACATATCTAATATGGGCGGGGGTACGGATTAGATCAAATAGGAACTAGCAATATGGAATAGATATTGATTTATCTTTTTCTGCTTTTTGCTTATGAAATATAAAATGAAGGTCAACAAAAAAAGAATAGGCCTGAATTATTCCTTATTCCTACATACTCCATTAGTAACATTCCCTTGTGAGGTTATTGCGTATTTTGCTTGTGGTTAATGCTTCCAAATTAGAAACATTAGAGGAGTTTAAGCGGATTTATTAGATTGGTTTAGCAATAATGTTCGGTCAGAATCCCTTTTTTATTTTGACTCTGCGCGAAGGATTCCACTATTATTATTAGTGTATTATAATTAGTGAGGAAAAATCGAACAATTCCTTCATATTTATATTTATAGAGATAGGGGACAGAATTCACATGGAAATAATAAGTCTCGCTTGGGCTGCTTTAATGGTAGTCTTTACTTTTTCCCTTTCACTAGTAGTGTGGGGAAGAAGTGGACTCTAGAGGTCCTAATCAATTGAGTTTAAGGAATCAATCAAACTGTATTAATTTTGTTATAGATCGTTCTGCACCACGTTTTGAGCTATTTAAAATATCTTCTCCAAATTCCATTGGGATTGACTGGAATAATTTATTAGAAGAATTCTACTCTTTCAATCAAACAGATATTTCTATGATTCCCATGTTTGTATTTCGAAATAAATAGGATTCACAAGAATTTGAATTTTTTTATTCCAACTGAATTCTTCGGCCAAATTTGATATTTAAATCAACGGGCTTTTACCTAGCGTATATGATGAATACTGGGTAGGTTCAGACTCTTTTCCCTCTTTACTGTTCAAAGAAGAAGTCATTTTATTTTTTTAAGTGTATACGCACGTTCGATGAGAAACAATATAGACATAGTGGTTGTCTGTCTAACGATATACTAGCAGAATAAGATCTTCAAACGAGTCATATATTGCACATTACCGCTTTCTAATTTTTTTTTTTCAATTCGATTTCCATTTTCTCGACTTATTGCATATCAAGGTTCGGGCATTCAAAATAGATTGACTCTTCCTTTTTGAAATTCCAAGAAGCGCCCGTGGAATTGATGTCAACGGTTCAATAAATTACTTCTTCGGACTGCTAAAAAAAAAAAGATTCCTACGTGATTTTATTATTAATATGTCGATATCCATCCGTTTTTACTTTATTGATAATTGATATTATTGATTTGATGATACCGAAATTCGGATTGGAAATCATCAAACATCTAGTAATTAGAACGATAAGAGTAAGAAAATGATTTGAGATGAATCGAGATTCATTGGAACAAATGGGTATAGATGTAACAAAATAAATGGAATTGGGTGCTATATCCACTCCATCTATGGAATGGATATTCACATATATGATGAATTTAAATATTGTAATTTGATCTATTTAAGCCTCTACACTTTATTTTAGAATAAGAATTCTTTTTGATTTTAGAATTATATATACTTTCTTTTTTCATTTTTTTCTTTTATCTATTTTTATATTTTCATTTTTTTTCTAGAGTTTTCTAACTAGAATAACCCTAATAGATAGTATGGGTAGAAAAAAAGATTCATCTATTTCTTTCTTACCATACTATCTATTAGTATATTGCTAATTCGAGCCCGTTCATTTCATTTAAGACGTAAAAATGGAATTGTCATTTTTTTTTTATCAATTTGTGATAAGAACTCAGAAGTCAAGTTTTATTCAAATAAATTAATGATTCATTAATCATTTTGACTGACTGTTTTTACGTAAATGATAAGGAGAAAGGCGGTAGGAACGAGAATAAATAGTGCAGTAGCAATAAATGCAAGAATATTGACTTCCATAATCTTGTCGTTTTTTTACTTCGCAATAACTCGGGATTTAATCCCATAGAGATGATAAATCTTTTGCTTATAAATTCAATGAATTACCTCTCGATGATATTGAATAGGATCAATATCATGAATAACAATATCTGAGCTATCAAATAAATTCGTCGTCGAGAATTGAATAGTATAACATAGGAAGTTCTTTTATCCATACCAACCCAACCTTGCCTTGGATTACTGACCCAATCAAAAATTCCTTTCATCTCTTTTTTTTTTCTCTATAATCTACCCAGTCTTTCTTGTAAAATCATCTGATGAAGTATCATCAAAGCGCCCTTCCACTAGTCACATAGTTACAAACCTAAACAAACAATAAAAGCGAAAAAAGAGAAAAAGTAAAGGAGTTTCGTTCGAAATTTTACTGTGATTTTTTTGGAAGACAAAGAAGTGTGATAAAGATGAGGCCTCATAAAACATCAAACAAATATTCATCAAATTCACTACTTTTTTGGGGGTATTTGTTCTTTCTTCGATAGGACCTTATTAAATTAAAATGAAAAAAAAAAGAAAGCAAAAAGGATCCCCCCTTGCTTTGACAATGAAATTCTGCCCCAGCCCCCTTCATAAATTAGAAAACGGTAGAGCTGAGTTGATGTATTTATTGGATCCGTCGGGACTGACGGGGCTCGAACCCGCAGCTTCCGCCTTGACAGGGCGGTGCTCTGACCAATTGAACTACAATCCCAGGGAAATAAGGGATCTAGCAGAAATTTTGATTCTTTTTATCTACGTATCAGGTCTTTCTGAAGGACAAGGGGGTTCTATCATCTTATGGTGAATTGGCGAATTATTGGGCCGAGCTGGATTTGAACCAGCGTAGGCATATTGCCAACGAATTTACAGTCCGTCCCCATTAACCACTCGGGCATCGACCCAGGAAGAATCAAATTGAAATTGGTAATCCATGAGAAACTTCCTTTCATAGTACCCTACCCCCAGGGGAATTCGAATCCCCGCTGCCTCCTTGAAAGAGAGATGTCCTGAACCACTAGACGATGGGGGCCTGCTTGTCCAACCGCCCTCATACTATGAGTATAGTATGAACAGTTTTTTGAAATTGTCAATAGAATGGAATATTCTAATTAGATCCGACGGATCTTTCCCACTTTCAGAATTGTATAGAATTTTTTGATTCGTCATTCATGAATCGTTCATTACCATTCGAAATCTATTATTTTTCTCTTTTTCTAAAAATTTATTAAAA